CGATGTTATCTAAGGGTAAGGGGGAATTCGAATACAGGTGTGGGTTAAGTAAATCAATGGATAGTCTTGGTCCTATTAAAAATACCAGTGTAAGCGAGGACTCGGCTAGAAATGATAAGGATAAAAACATTCCTAGTTGGAGTGACAGTTCGAGTTCCAGTAATGTTGATCATTTGGTTGGTCTCAGGGACATTCGGAATTTCATCACGGATGACACTTTTTTTGTTAAGGATAGTAATAGCGACAGTTATTCCATATATTTTGATATTGAAAATAACATTTTGGAGATTGACAATGATCCTTCTTTTCTGAGTGAACTAGAAAGTTCTTTTTATAGTTTTCGTAATTATAGGAATAATGGATCTAAAAGTGATGATCCCGACTATGATCGTTACATGTATGATACTAAATCGAGTTGGAATAATCACATTCATAATTGCGTTGACTCTTATCTTCATTCTCAAATCTGTATTTTTAGTCACATTTTAAGTAGTAGTGACTGTTACAGTGACAGTTACATTTATAATTTCATTTGTGGTGAAAGTGTAAATAGTAGTGAAAGCGAAAGTTCCAATATAAAAACTAGCACGAATGGTAGTGATTTAACTATAAGAGAAAGTTATAATGAAAGAGAAAGTTATAATGAAAGAGAAAGTTATAATGAAAGAGAAAGTTATAATGAAAGAGAAAGTTATAATGATCTCGATGCAACTCAAAAATACAGGCATTTGTGGGTTCAATGCGAAAATTGTTATGGATTAAATTATAAGAAATTTCTTAAGTCAAAAATGCATATTTGTGAACAATGCGGATATCATTTTAAAATGATTAGTTCAGATAGAATCGAGCTTTCGGTTGATCCAGGTACTTGGGATCCGATGGATGACGACATGGTCTCTGTGGATCCCATTGAATTTAATTCCGAAGAGGAACCTTATCAAAATCGTATTGATTCTTATCAAAGAAAGACAGGATTAACGGAGGCTGTTCAAACAGGTACAGGGCAACTAAACAGGATTCCCCTCGCAATTGGGGTTATGGATTTTCAGTTTATGGGGGGTAGTATGGGATCCGTAGTAGGCGAGAAAATCACCCGTTTGATCGAGTATGCTGCCAATAAATTTTTACCTCTTGTTCTGGTGTGTGCTTCCGGAGGAGCACGCATGCAAGAAGGAAGTTTGAGCTTGATGCAAATGGCTAAAATATCTTCCGCTTTATATGATTATCAATCAAATAAAAAGTTATTCTATGTATCAATTCTTACATCTCCTACTACTGGTGGAGTGACAGCTAGTTTTGGTATGTTGGGAGATATCATTATTGCTGAACCTAATGCCTATATTGCATTTGCGGGTAAAAGAGTAATTGAACAAACATTAAAAAAGACAGTACCTGAAGGTTCACAAGAGGCTGAATATTTATTCGATAAGGGCTTATTCGATCCAATCGTACCACGTAATCTTTTAAAAGGCGTTCTGAGTGAGTTATTTCAGCTCCACGCCTTTTTTCCTTTGAATCAAAATTAACTCAAGTAGAGTTCTTACATTAAAGTTTTTTTTGTGGCGAATAATTAGTTAGTTAGTTTATCAGAATCAAAATAAAACAAAACCCGAAGAATTGATTTTTCTTTGATGACATAAGATTTTATTGTAGAAAGAATCATGCGGATAATTATTTTTTTTTTACCGATATTACGGATTAGTAATCAGTAAACCTCTCTCAACAAAACAACATAAAAAGAGAATTCTTCCTTAGAATTAGGAGGCAAGAAGGCAAATAAAACGAATTTCATATTCCCCTCTTGCGTATGTATATATAATTCAAATAGAGAAAATATAGAATCTTGCACCTTTCTATATCTCCCAACAAGTCACATTTTACCTAAGAATCCCTGCGGTTGGATTGGATTCTAACGAATCGTTCGGGAATTTGTAAGAAACTTTTTTTTTTTTTTTTTGATTAAAAAAGCAATTAGATATTCAAAAAGAAATTAGAAGCTAAGAACAACCGAAGAAGAAAAATAAAATAAGTAAGAATAATAAAGAAAATGGATTATCATACAGATATTTCATGGAGAAAGATGCGTTTATTTAGTTCTATATTCCTTGCACTTAGTATAGATACTCATTTAGTATACTTATATACGAATTAGAATATGATACGAATTAGAATATGAATTCTAATTATTATAGGATATCTTTATACCAATAACAGGTACAAATATTAAATCGAGGTACCCTTTCTATGACAATTCTCAACAACTTTCCCTCTATTTTGGTGCCTTTAGTGGGCCTAGTATTTCCGGCAATTGCAATGGCTTCTTTATTTCTTCATGTTCAAAGAAATAAGATTTTTTAAATCCGATGGGGCCAAATGTCATCTAGTTTTTTTTTTAAAGACTTAACGAACACAGATATCAATTTAGTAGAATATTGTAGAAGACTAAGAGGTGGCTTTCTCCAAACAGAAACGAAAGAGCTTTTATGCATGCGTAAACATGATATATAGGTAAATGAATTCTAGCTATTTTCAACAATAGGCGAGATCCGAGCTCATGTCTGCGATGAAAGTCAATGTATCTATATATATGTAGGTATCTATAGGGAATCATATGAACGGGATGCTCTTATTTTATTATATCTAACCAATTCGATAAATTACTGCTAAAAGTTCACATCAGAATAGTACTAGTTGATGAGAGTTATTTCGGAAACAAAAAAAAATAAAGTCAAATTGATTTTGGTTATTCCCTCAATTCCAATAAAATGCAGCTGGATCTAGTATGTATGAGTTGGCGATCAGAATATATATGGATAGAATTTCTAGCAGGATCTCGCAAAACAAGTAATTTCTGCTGGGCCTTTATCCTTTTTTTAGGTTCATTAGGATTCTTATTGGTTGGAATTTCTAGTTATCTTGATAGGAATTTGATAGCTTTATTTCCATCTCAGCAAATAAATTTTTTCCCACAAGGGATTGTGATGTCTTTCTATGGGATCGCGGGTCTCTTTATTAGTTCCTATTTGGGGTGCACAATTACATGGAATGTAGGTAGCGGTTATGATCGATTTGATAGAAAAGAAGGAATAGTGTGTATTTTTCGTTGGGGATTTCCTGGAAAAAATCGCCGCATCTTTCTACGATTCCTTATGAAAGATATTCAGTCCATCAGAATAGAAGTTAAAGAGGGTATTTATGCTCGTCGTGTCCTTTATATAGAAATCAGAGGCTTGGGGGCCATTCCCTTGAATCGTACTGACGAGAATTTGACTCCACGAGAAATTGAGCAAAAGGCTGCGGAATTGGCCTATTTCTTGCGTGTACCAATTGAAGGATTTTGAAAAATGAACTGAAGAATAAATGCTTTCTTAGCAGGAGAAAAAGCCCAAGAATCCTCTTTTTTCTATAGCATAACTTACTTAATTGAAGTTTCTTCAGAACGCCCGGTTGGACCAAAACAAGGCAAATGTGTACGGAACAGCCATAACATAAAACGAAACTGTTTTTTTGTCTACAAAAAAATTGTTTTTTTTTTTGCGTATGGAAATCCCCACTCAATTCAATTCAGTAACAAAAGAAGTAAGAAATCAAAATAATAGATTCATCCCATATATCAAAACAGTTCGGAATAAAAAATTTATCTTTTTATTTTCAATATTTGGAATTGATACGTTAGATATGGATAGATCATATCTTGTAAATTATCTCTATTTTGTTTTGTCAATCGACCCTTTTCTTTTATCCTTTCTTTTGTCTTTCTTAATGACCAAAGAATTGGATCTCGTAGAATGAGAACTTTTCTGTCTTTTTTTTCCACTCATTTTTGATCATCACAATATTCTTCAGAAAATTCTCTCAAATATTCCTGGATTATGCTCTGGGGCCGGGGAGCCCGCGAAAAATTTTTTCGAAATATTTGATATTTTCCTTTTTATTTTAATTTTAATAGAAAGGAAGTTCTTTCATTTCGAAATCCGCATAATATTCATTATTTGAACATTCATCGAAAGGGGGAATTGCTTCGAATATTTGATCAATTGAGATATCTGGAAACAATATTTTTTGATTATTTCTTCATTCGAATTCGAAGTGGATTCTTCTTCTATTTCGATATTTTTTCTACACTAGATTCAAGGACTAACCGCTGAATCACAACTAAAAAACATAAACTAGCTTCATAGGCGCGATACCTTGTAATAGAACTCATGCTTGATAGAAACATTAGATCGCATCGAATCTACGAATGAGGTGGGTTCATTAACAATTCACAGATGAAAAAATGACAAAAAAGAACGCATCCATTCCCCTTCGATATCTTTCATCTATAGTATTTTTAGTCTTTTTGCCCTGGTGGATCTCTCTCTCATTTAATAAAAGTATGGAATCATGGGTTACTAATTGGTGGAATACTAGGCAATCCGAAACTTTTTTGAATGATATTCAAGAAAAGAGTATTCTCGAAAAATTCATAGAATTAGAAGAATTATTCCTCTTGGACGAAACGATAAAGGAATTTCCGGAAAGACATCTCGAAAAGCTTCGTATAGGGCTTCAGAAAGAAACAATCCAATTGATCAAGATGCACGATGAGGATCATATCCATACGATTTTGCACTTCTCGACAAATACAATCGGTTTCGTTATTCTAAGTGGTTATTCTATTCTGGGTAATGAAGAACTTGTTATTCTTAACTCTTGGGTTCAAGAATTCCTATATAATTTAAGCGACACAATAAAAGCCTTTTCGATTCTTTTAGTAACTGATTTATGTATCGGATTCCATTCGCCCCACGGTTGGGAACTAATGATTGGCTATGTATACAACGATTTTGGATTTTCTCATAATGATCAAATCATATCTGGTCTTGTTTCCACTTTTCCAGTCATTCTAGATACAATTTTTAAATATTGGATTTTCCGTTATTTAAATCGTGTATCTCCGTCACTTGTAGTGATTTATCATTCAATGAATGACTGAAAAACGATTAACTAATCCAATTATAATCTTTCTGACTTTGTACATAAGCAAAGCATTCAAAGTCGTACTTACCTTACTTTTTCTACCCATCGAGGGGATTCCTCCCAGATTCCAGTAATCCTATATTCCAGTAAAATTATTTCAGTAAATAGCAGAATCGCGGATAGGGAACTATATTAGCGACCTACCTAATTTTATTGTAGAAATTTTCGGGATCAACGATTGAACCATGCAAATTAGAAATACCTTTTCTTCGCTAAAGGAAGAGATTACTCGATTCATTTCCGTATCGCTCATGATATATATAATAACTCGGGCATCCATTTCAAATGCATATCCCATTTTTGCGCAGCAGGGTTTTGAAAATCCACGAGAAGCAACTGGTCGTATTGTATGCGCCAATTGCCATTTAGCTAATAAGCCCGTGGATATTGAGGTTCCACAGGCGGTACTTCCTGATACTGTATTTGAAGCAGTTGTTAGAATTCCTTATGATATGCAGCTGAAACAAGTTCTTGCTAATGGTAAAAGGGGGGCTTTGAATGTGGGGGCCGTTCTTATTTTACCAGAGGGGTTTGAATTAGCCCCCCCCGATCGTATTTCGCCCGAGATGAAAGAAAAGATCGGTAAACTGTCTTTTCAGACCTACCGACCCACTAAAAAAAATATTCTTGTGATAGGGCCTGTTCCTGGTCAGAAATATAGTGAAATCACTTTTCCTATTCTTTCCCCGAACCCAGCGACTAATAAAGATGTTCACTTCTTAAAATATCCAATATACGTAGGTGGGAACAGGGGAAGGGGTCAGATTTATCCCGACGGGAACAAAAGTAACAATACGGTTTATAATGCTACAGCTGCGGGTGTAGTAAGCAAAATCATACGAAAAGAAAAGGGGGGATACGAAATAACCATAACAGATGCATCGAATGGACGTGAAGTGGTTGATATTATCCCTCCAGGACCCGAACTTCGTGTTTCAGAGGGCCAATCTATCAAACTTGATCAACCATTAACAAGTAATCCTAACGTAGGTGGATTTGGTCAGGCAGATGCAGAAATAGTACTTCAAGATCCATTGCGTGTCCAAGGCCTTTTGTTCTTTTTGGCATCTGTTGTTTTGGCACAAATCTTTTTGGTTCTTAAAAAGAAACAGTTTGAGAAGGTTCAATTGTCCGAAATGAATTTCTAGATTCGCGGATTTATCAATTATCAACATAAAGTTTCTAAAAAAACCAAATTCTTCTTGGCAATTATGTTATGTATGAGCAATAAAATTATGAAAAGTCTTTTGCTTGTTTATATTCTTTTTCTATCGAATGTCGGGAATTTCTTGTACTGCACTCCTAAATCATAGTATATATATTGTGAAGAAGTCTATTTGACTGTCCCCCTTCTTTGTTTTTTCAATCCAAATTGGAGGGGTGTGACTATGTCACTATTATCAGATTTAAATATCATAGAATGTGTCAATAGTTTTCTATTCTGATAGAATCAAATTTGATTAGAACTAGATACTAAACATAAGATAAGTAAGTGGAGAATATAAATAGAGGAAGGGGACCAGGGGATTCTAAAAGGGATTATTCGTCGTACTAGTCTTCGACACCCGAAAGGGATGTGGGAAATTCCCTTTCGGGTGTCGAAATAATAATGGTTCTTGATTCCATTCATCAAAGATTCCTATTCGTAGTTTCTATTTTTTGCAGGTTTATCAAAACTCTTTTTGTATTTCTTACGTATAATTAAGTAGTGGTAAAAAAAAAAATAACTGGAAAGTTGTTGAGTAAATAGAACTTCTTCAATGAACTTAGAAAACAATTTCAATTGATGAGACATTAAAATAAATAGAGTAAAGTTGTATTAGTATAGAAAAGATTTGGTATGATATCTGATCGACAGAAATCTATATATAGATGGATTGTGATTCTGTGATCCAGGAAAAAGAAATTGAGTGATTCCTTAATTTCTTCTAACTTTGAAAGTATCGATAGATACTATCGGGGAACAGATAACAGATGTTCTGCATCAATTAAGCAAGTTAATAAAAAAAAAAGCATCAGAAAAAAATAAAATGGAGTTTTTTGAAGTATCGGTGATCTATTTTGTCATTTATACGAACAAAACAAAATAGTATGATCAGTAAGATAGTATGATCATTAAGAACTCAAGGGGCCCCACCCCTCGAATCAGACAGAGAAGGGAGTGATAGGGTACCTTGAGTTCTTACGCTTTTATGTCTATAAGGCAGTTCATTCGATTACTACAAGGACGAACCTAATCCGGAATATGAACCATAAAAGAAAATGCCTATTAAACCGATCACAGGAATACCAGTTACAGTACCTATTATCCAAAGAGGAATCCTTCCAGTAGTATCGGCCATTTATCCCGCCCCCCTCCCCATTTTATCAAGTGGTCGTGCTAGAGACATAAACAGTCATAGATAATTATAAGATGCGATCCTTCCGAATGGGATAAGAGAATTCCTACTAGTTTTTATTCGTCTACTATTCTCTTTT